TTACTTTCCTACGAGACATCGAAATGTGACATTTGAGCATTTTCTCGGGATTTTTGGTTGAAAGTCCATTTCCCTTCATAGACACCCAAAAAAAATCGGACACGTTTCATAAACACTTTGACTTCCCTTGCTTGCCCGGTTAATCTTTCATAAACAAGCACCTGGTGCTCCCTGAGCCCGAAGCTCCGCACTCCTGACTACTCTCGTTTATCATTATCTAGAGCTTCCCGATCCAAGGTTGCTCTGCTCCCACCTATCGGTTCACTAGGGGTTTACAAGGACATGGGATTTTTTCGTCCCAATCCTACCTACTGCTTTCGCTCTCAGATCTGACCTGGGACTTGATCCAGAAAGAAGAAGCCGAGTACCGTGCCACGTCTTCTGTTAAGAAATGAATTTTGTCTTTTCTTATAGCTTTCTAAGAGTAGTCGCACAGTGAAGTCACAACGTCTTGCCCAAGTTTCAGAGGCGAACAGCGAGTTAGCGAAAGAAGGGAAGCTCTGCACAAGGAGAGGAAGCTTAGCGTAGGGAAAGACGCTTAATTACTAGCGGCAAAAAGCATATTCCGCAACTATAGGGAGTCCTTTACCAAGTAAGCTACGCAACCGTCTTTACCCGCCTCAACCGATCTTAGCTCGGACATGCCAACAGAACAGCCAATACTTACTATTTTCCCTGGGACAGCTAATCAAAACTAATACGGCTTGAACCCCTTATCTTTGAGACTGCCCTTAGGACTCTATTAAGTTAAGTCATTTAACAGCGGATAGACACAAGTTATGACAACCCTCACACGAGAGTCAAAAAGAAGGCTTTCGTTAAGATAATTCGCCCATACAATAGAACAAGGAGAGCAATCAACGCTATGGCTACTTTAGGACAATTCCCGCCTTAGGGACCCCTACTGTGACAACAGCTACTACGCATCCCACATCAGATAATGCTATCGACCAAACAACCCTTTATCCAGCATATCACCATGACCTGGCACAGAACCAATCTTCACTTTTCAACATCCGTAACAGATTAATAGAAGCGTTCTAACAGCAGTTACACAGCCCCTGAATGTCTTAGATAGCTGTAAGTTTAATTCAAACAATAAGGCTACTAAGTAGTAGCTAGGAATGCGGCTAGCTCAGCTAGTATACTTACTTGCTCGTTATAGGGGGAGAGGCTAAAGCAGGGTAGCGAAACTAGGAACGGAGTTGGCTTGTTAGAGCTAGGCTGTTGAGTTAAAGTAAGCGAGCTAGTCATACGAGCCAGTGAGCTAGTCAGCTTGCTGTAGTTGCTACGGTAAACTGGAATGAAACGAGTTGGCAGTAGAGACCATAGGGTCTCTATCCTGTGATCTTTCATCAACCCCGGCTCGGTATCGGTAGTCTCAGTCTTTCCCTGCCTGCCCTGGTATGAGTTGAGAAGTCCATAGGCAGCCTGTAATAGAATAGTCGCTGGGGGCCTTTCCGTTTTCCCACTACCTTCTTTGATGTATCCATTGCCAGTTTCCTTTGATACAGAGTTCTTTGCCAGGCCAGTGACACCATTCAAAAGCAGGAGTCGTTCAAAGAAAATAGGCAAGCAAATGAGTTTGAAAGAAGTGAAGTTCGTGCTAAATGACCGAACGAACGTATCTGGTTGCGAGTCTTCTCCTCTCCTACTGAGAACAGAGCTGCTGGGTGAATTCTGCTCTGATTCCTGAAAATGGTTATCCGTGTTCTTAAGTTGAAGTCCTTTGCTGTAGTTCATTTCCTTTGTCTTAAGTGATCTATTAGAGAGCTTCCTTGTTACCACCCAAAGGGTAAGAAAGAGATGCTCCGTGTAGCTAACCCCAAGCCCCTTCTTTAGGAGTGAAAGAAAGCGCCTTTGAAAATCGGTTTCTGACGTAACTGCCTATCATGCCAAGCTTGACGCAGTTGCTCTAGCACAGGCTGTTATGTTACCATCTTCCCCGGGATGAATCAATTTGTGTAAACGATCGCTTTCTATGTTTCCCAATCGATGCGGTACTGCCAATCGTAGACTGGGGGAATGAGAGCTGAAGCTCCATACACCATGATGAATGGGTAATAAGGCTTATTACCGTTGTTTTTTAGATTGTTTGTGTATATTCCCAACTGTAGGTCACCTATGTGACTAATCCTCACCATTGGTTTCACAGCACTGAGTAAGCATACTAATGAAGACCAAGTTGGTTGATTTGGCCTGTCCATTCGCTCTAGGTAATTTAATATGGGCTCGACTTCCAAAGTGTAAGGAGTTGACCTTCTTTCGCCTATATCGAATTCTGCTACTCTTTCTTCGACTCAAAGAACTGACATCTATCCTTCTTCAACTGAGACAGGAGCTGATTGATTCTGCTGATGGAAGGGCAGCCAATATGCGCTGTAGTTAAATAAATGAAGATACAGCCGATATGCGACTACGCGACAGTCCTAGACGACTAGACTGGCAAGGTTCTCCTACCGCTCCGTGGGTCTACGTGGTTGGTAGATTGCACCTGCTTTATCATGGCCTAGATTGAGTGCTTTCACTCATTACCCATGCATCTTACCAGAGACGAGAGTGAAACTTGGCATCGAGCTACGACTCCCTTTTTTTTTTCCTCGACTATGGGTGGCGTGATGCTGCTGGGCATGGTCCTCTATATGATGACTTCTCGTACCCTTCCCCGGCTATCGATTTCAATATGGAACTGCCCGTCTATTGAGACGGAGGTTTTTCTTTGTTATGTTGTGTACAGGCGCTTCTGCTTCGGTGAATGGTCTTTCTCGAGTGGAGATTCCTACGAATGGGATCGCTTCCTAAAGGTTGGCGAGATGAGGTCAGAAGAAGCATCGAAATTGCTCGTTCAAACAGAGATGTATGTGTCAAAGTATACCTGCAAGGGTCGGGCACCATTACTAGTATGAATAAGCGGCTGGAGTAACTCATACTGGACATCTGGGAGAGGATGCGTGTTCAACATTATCATGAGGAAGTCCTTACAGCCTGGATTAGGCTTCCAGGGAAGAGTGAGTTCCTTACCGGTTAACCCTATCCCTTTTTTTGGCTAGACCTCAGCTCAGATCATTCTTGGATGCTAACGACACTTTTCGATCTGTGAATGGTTTACCCCAAAAACTTACCAACTCACCTTATTTGAAACCCAGGACCTTTCCCTCGCTTGTACGTGAGAGTTCCATCGTCCCTCGTATCGATATAGAATGGAAGCACTTATAGATAACCACTGCTTGGAAAGGCTTACCCGTAATCTAATCACTGCCGGAAGGAGTCCTACTAAGAAAGAGGGACTGCTTGACTTAGAGCTTGAACGTGGAAATCTAGCTGACATTGAACTGGCTGCCACAGAGCTTTTGAGCATTGAAAGTAAAAAGGGATAGGAAGAGAATCTCTGTTGACCATAACTAAAGAGAGAGATTGCTGTAACAAAGACTTTAGGCTCTAGTGCCTTTACCTACTGAAATAAGCTTCTATTTGAGTGCAGTGCGCTGAGAGGAGGGGTAATTCATTCCATTGCTTAACTAACCTTCTCATAGAGAATAAAATCTGAAAACAAACCCCGGGGCTTCGTCCTCGGCCTTTGGGAGATGCGATTGGATGCTGGCATGACGACTGGGTGAAAGGCTTCTTGGTCAAGTTGAATATCTGTAGGGGGCTTTCTCACCTTTATTTGGTGATTCCCCGAGCCAACCAATCTTTGGATTCCCGGATCAATGACGGACGAGATGGTGAAATTGAACAAGAAAGGTACTGAAAGTCTCGACTGAAAGGAGAGGGTATGAAATAGCTCGAGCTAAAGCGAGAGGTGAAGAAAGGCCGAGCACTGTTTTGATTGCCATGGAAAGACTTCGGATTAGCAAAAAAGATATAACCTACGTTCTTGGGATTCTACTTGACTTGCTAACTGATCCAAGTAAGATAGGAGGAGAATACCAGCCAAGTCACAAGTAAGAAGACCAGAACAACCACTCACTCGGTCAACGTACAGGAGTACTTGCCTGTCTGTCTGTCCAAGGTTCCTAGCCTCAAAAGCAAAATACCACGTCTGCCAAGAGCCCCCTTGAGGGATTTTTCAGTAAGGTAGCAAAACAAGTTCTTTCTTTGAAGACGTACCACACTAAGCCTTGTAGGCCGGTTCGGGAGCCTAAACAAAGTAGGTAAATACCTGAACAGAAGAGCTCTTCTGGTTCGTCACCTATTTCGTAAGAGAAGTTTTTTTCGTAGCTCTCCTCTACAGGAGGACTTACTTGCTTACCAGTTTGAGACTAAGCTTGGAAGTTTCTTTCCCGGAAAGAAAGGATTGCTACCCTTGTCCCGAACCTGCACCACTCACTCGGTCTTTCTGAGGTCCGGAAGCGCGACTGCACTATATGACTTCCTTGCTAGGTTCCTGATAATAGGTTTGAGCTAGTTTGAGAAAGATAGACTGAAGCTAAGCAAGTTCAGGAGTGTTTTGCTAGATGCAAGAGTAGAGCTGACTGCCCGGATCACCAGGAGGTCTTTCTTTTTACCGTCCAGGAGTAGTCATAAGCTTTCTGCATCTAGGAGTAATACCAGTAGGACACAGTGGTATAGGAGGAAGCGAGTAACCATCAAGAAAGAAATAGTACAGCATAACTCCCATTCATATAAGAGAGGACAGTGGCTTCAAATGGTATGGCTTACAGGTCTGATTCCACCCTCATGAAATGCCGGTAGTCCCCGGAAAGACCATTCCACAAATAAGTAGTCCGAAGGTCAGGTTGCGTCAGTGACTGCCCGAAAGCTTGAACCAGTTTCAGGAGATGGACAAGGTGCGCAGCGAGCTACTTCCACAGCGAAAGCGGCAGTTGCAGTTGTTGAAGCGAGGAACCGGTTGAAAGCATTCCCTTCAGTCGAAGGTACTTCAAGTCTCGACCTAAGGGAGAGGAAAGCCTGTGTTTTTCGCCTTGGCAGTTTTCCCCTTGACCGTCTTCTTTAGGGCCGTACTTCACTTATGTGTCACATTCCCGAGAAAAGATGATTCTCTCAACGAAAAGGTAATTCTTTCGTCTAAAAGGCTATCTATTTTAATAAAACTCCACCAACAGGAATCATAACTACTCTTGAGAGACAAAGGAAAATATCCTAAGCTAAGGGTGCGATATGCACTTCTTCTGCTTTTTTTTTTGATTAGCCGGTGGGGAAAGGCTGGTCATCCATGCCAGTCAAGCTCTTCTGGTCTATGTTCGCTACCTGGGGCTGAACAAGCTTTCCGAACCTATGTCCATTGCTTTAAAGTCTCTTTCTCAATGGTAGTGAACCTAGGCTAGATATTCCTGCTTGCTTCACACCAATCGGGATTTATTGAAGACTTACATTCTATTCTGCCAACGAAGGAAATGGTCGCTGCGGAGAATGACTGTCAGTCAGGAAACAACAAAAGTCAGATCGGGTCGGGTAGAGCGAGCCCTGCCCTTTCTTCCTTGCGTATTCAGGCATCGGTAAAGTCGTCCTTTACTTTACTAGGAAATGAAATTCAGGACACGATCGGAAAGCAGAAAACCTTTCTCGCTCGGCATTGTGTGTAAGAGAGGAGAAAGCCTCTTCAACGAACCTGGTGGCAAATTCAGGAAGATCCTTTGGTCAATTCAATGTTCTACCCTACGAAAGCAGGAAGGGGAGGTGTCTGATCTGAGTCCATCTTCTTTCCATTTGCAACTTCACTTAACCTGCGGTCCTACTTGATGCTTCTTTAGCGTAGGTGCGCGCTAGAAGTATCCGTTGATTTCCTTGCAAAAGGTAGCAGTTTAGTTAGCGTGTCCGGATCCAGTATCGACACATCGGATCTCACTTTATTCCCTGCGGTTAGCTTGTAAATAACAGTGTGGTATTCTTCTTATTCTCCTCGATTCCCAATAGCTCATCAATCATAAGTGTCTCAAGGACTTAGTCTGCATCCCCGAGATGCCTCGTCATTGATATCTTCTCTAATAGAAAAAAAAGCTGTTATGCAACAATAGAGGAAATGACTATGAATCAATCCTTTCATAAGAAGGAAAAAAGAATTCTCTTTAATCAACAATCAATGGGTTCACTCCTTATTCTATTTCTATAGAATTCGTAGGACTGACCAAACTAAGCAAGGCTTGGGCTCTCTCTATCTAGGGCGAAAGAAGGCTCTTTTGCTATCAATTTTGACAGCGCTATGCTTCTACCTATTGAGAAAAACGCCTAAAGGGTACCAGTACATGGGCAGCCATTGTAGTGACAACTCCGTGATTGTACTGAGCGGTTTGAGCACAACTATTCTTTCTTTCATTGAATCGATAGCTTCATAGCCTTCCTTAGTCGATCCACGAATTTTTTCCAAAATTGGATTAGATCTTTCTTTAGGATTATTCTTCATATAGAGAAGTTAACAATCTCTAGGGATTTAGAGAGCCCTTTTTTAGAGAGATAAAGACTTCAAGACTAATCCTGTCATCTCTGTCTTAGTATTAGTAGCGACTGTACGGCTATTAGATAGACCAATAAGTCCTTCTATGATACGCATCCGGCTTCTCTCCCGCCTTGCATTATTGTGGTAGTTAGGCTTTGAACTGAACATCTAATTGGTGGGCTTTGTTAAGGGCGGCCTGGCCTCATAACGTGTTGTTGATCCTAAATGACTGAGCTCTTCTTAATAAGAAAAAGAAGCAATCGGCGGTTCCACAAGATGATCTGATCTTTGACTTAGGTTCCTTCGTTTGAATGAGGCTTGGAGGCTTATGGATCATGGCCTATTTTCTATGCTAATAAGTTTCGTTCTCCCCGGTAATGAGGGATAGGAAAGGAAAAGTGCTTTCCGTATTTCTGATTATTGGCGTCATGAGTTCTCACGAACTCAGGGCGAGGTTTAAATCCTGACTCGGATCGCCTGATTGGATCAACAATAACATTATCGCTATGATGGTGATGTACCTCAAGATGACATGTTCCTTATGTCATTGTTCATCCTGTTAGGATTAGGATGCTCGAGTTCCGCGGAGGCTACATCTCGGTTGGGAGTGTAGGATCGTCCGAGGGACAGGATCCCAGGTCTGTAACTCCCCATATGAGATTTTCACCTCATTCCTTCACCTGTGCTTGGTAGGCACTGTTTGTGGAGCCCTTTGGAGCCTGAGCTAACTCATTTATCTTTCGACTGGAACTCCTTAATCAGTAAATCCGGAAGTCACTTCGATACCTTTCCAAGAGTCACTCGCTTCTTTACTTTAAGCCATGCCCTTAGCACCAAGACTACTGGCCCTTCCTGCAAGAGCAGAAAGATCCATTCTTTGTCCCTCCTTCAAGGACAAGAGATGGGGATGAACGCTCGCTTATTCGATTCGTCCTCTATCTAAGTTCATTTGTGATGAAATCTTTTCCTACCCTGAGGTCAGGCTTAAGCTTATTCCCGTCAGTTCCCTCACTCTCTTTCAATGGCATCTGCTTTCAATTCATTAAGAAAGAGATTGCCCGGTGTGAACTCCTACCTTCTAAGTAGGCGATCCCCTTTGTCTAGATAGTGACTTCACTTCTCCTTTTGTTTTGGGCTTAAAGAATGGCTTCGCACCTAGGAGACTCGCTAAGGTGATTGGAATCCGATCTGAGATGCTCTAATCAAAAAGAGTGAAGAGAAGAAGTTGTTCCATCTCCGGCAGAGCCTCTACGCTTTCATCAAAGGATGGCTGCTAAACAGTTTGGTCCTTTACCGATTTAAAAGTAGTGAATGAAATGTCTCCTAAAGTTGGAGGAATTTCGATTAGTGAACATAGAGTGGATTTACTCCACCTGGATTGGAATATAACAACCCCTCCCCCCAACGTTATATAGCTATAACGAGGGCTGCCTTTCTCTCTCTACCGCCTGTGTCTATCTCCTGTCAAGTGTACTCCCTGCCACGCAACTCTCACAGCAACTGTAACTGTGTGACGAAACGAAACCCTCGACCCAGGTATCCGGTATGTAGAAGTCTTGAACCCTGGCATCAAAGAAAGTTACTTTCAGTATGGAATGCCTCACTCAATGAGGAAGTATATTCATTACATTTGTAAGCTCTCTATGTAGCGATTGAACCCATGCTTGTTATCAAAAATTTCGTTCTCCTTTGGTTTGGAGGCCTCTGAAGAGGAAATCTCATGGTGGTCAGAGTGAGCGCTGGTGGGGGAAGCTGGGAGAGTAATCTTCTATTGTTGAAACTATATTTCTTATTAATAGAATAGTATTGGTCTACAACTATTTATTTCCATGAAAATGGTAGGACTTATATAGCACCCCAGGCAAGACACCTAGTTGATCCATCTAGCCTGCCTTAAAGGGCTTCTGTTCAAGAAGTGACTTTGTTGAGCTAGTTTTTTGAGTGAACAGTCGCTTTCCTAATAAATTAAATACATTCCAAGAAGACAATTCGGTAGCCGAGTTGGTCTGACTCAGAAAATGTACAAAGCGGGCATCTCCACGATATACTCAGCCAGCTTGCTCTCTCATCCCTCCTACCTACCTATGCTTCTATTCCCTTCACTGGTTGATCGACGAGTCCACTGGCATCTGGAGCAGTATATGTAACTGAAAGATATGCCACTAGACCAGGTGCTCGTTATAAAGGCTACGAACCTTACAACGGGCTATAGCTTTGTTGGAATTGATTCTGATCGAGGTAGTGTATGGGGATGCATCTAAATCCGCGTATGGAACCACAATCTCTGCCGCTAGCTTTGCACTCGGAGGATCTGAAAATGGCTCCCTTCATTATTTGGTGGAACCGAGCGAAGTGCGGAAGCTAGAGCTAAAGCAAGGTACGAAGCTACAGCTAGCAAGCTGCTTTGGTAGTACTCGACTGAAAGGAGAGGGCTTTGCAGCTGCTGTCCAACAAGTTGAAGAGTTTGCTACAAAAGAAAAGTAAGGAGCGAGCCAAAGAGCGAGTGAGGTCTACTCCACGTAGCCAAGTCTTGTCAAAGCCCAAGTTGAAGCTGCTCTTGCCAAACTTTAACCAGTTCCTAAAGGACAGGAATAGCTAATCCGCAAGGAAAGGACAGGAAAGATAGATTAGATTACACCCCTATCAGTGCAACGGCCGCTTTCTTGGAACTCATTCATAGGCGCTTTAGTTCTACTTCTAACACTAGATTTATTATTATTATCTAAATATAACAAGCGTGCGATACAAAGCATCAACCTACGGAAAAACGAATTGATTGACTATTGAGTGCAACCCCGTAACTAGATAGACTATGGGTAGTTCAGGTGCGCTGAAAGTCTTATATAACGCATGCCGATGTTGCCACCGACAAACGTTTGACTTTGACTGTGAAAAGCTCCAAATAGGCACAACGCCATTTACGATCGTTTAAAGGGCCTTATATTATAAAGTATAAAGAAAGTCAAGATTGTTCTTGCGGAGAAAAGCCTACTTACTTGCTCTTGCTGCTTTTAATTGTTGAGCAAGTCGGTCTAGCTTCTTACTCTTTCACCTTTCAAAGAAGTCGAAATAGAAAGGGGTAGGAAAGATCCCGTGTACCTTGTTCAAGTTGCGGATCTCCTTCATTAGCTTTGAGTTCATTGTTGTTCTTCTGGTTCTCTTTTAAAAGGGGTCGTGGGGGAAATGCCCCAGTCCCCCTACATGCATTAAGCGACGACGGCTCAAACGAAGCAAACCATTTCTCATAAGAGAATAGAAAATCACAAGAAAGATTTGATCAAAAGTGACTAGAAAAGAGGCGGTCGAGAAGGAATGAGTGGAAACTATGTTGATTGAGTGCAATTTCTAAATTAGGAAAGATTAGACAGAATCCTACCAATCTAAATCAAAGTTTCCAACAGTGAAAGGCTGCCCCTGTCGGCGGGTTGCTTAGGTCCATGTAGTCCAAATCTCCGCTTAGGAAAGAAGTCCAAGTTGACTTTTTGCGAAAGGGAAAATGGCTTTCTGTTAGAGAGTGATCGAGAGAAATTTTCAGTTGGGAGCCAGTCTTTTGCAGCTAGGAGACATTGTTGTTATGTTTTCCAGTTATGAGCCATTGTTGTGTGGTCCCTTTCGAGCGGTTCCTTCTTTTCTTTTTTCGATGATTTAAAGGCGACAGCTCTTTTCACCAAGGAATTGGGGCTTAGAGCTATAACACATACGCAAGAAGGAAGAATGCCTTAATGGACGGGTACGCTAAGGAAGGGGAGTCGCTTGCTTGTTTGGTGTGTTTGGAACCGGGTTGTTTAAAGCTACCCTTTCTTGAAGAAAGAGAACCTGGGCCCAGGTCTTAGTGTATTTTGACATGATTCTCAATACGCTATCTAAACTAGGAAAGTCAGTAAGGAAAGGTGGGACAAAGAAAGCTCTACTTCGGGTAGCTGGGTGCATCAACCTCTTTCTTTCACAGGAGAGGGGACAATACGCTCTTAAGGAGCTTGGGCTACTCAACCGATAGGAATAGGGGCTTGTTTCCACAACTGAAAGAGAATCTGAAGCAGGATCGGAAACAGAATAAGATTGAGGAGCGGGGTAAAACCATTCTCAGAAGGAGCAGGTTTAGCGGATGGGAATGGCATTTCCGGGAATGCAGTCAAGGGTGAAGGAGCGAAAGAAGCTAACTCGAATGAAGAATCTTTCCGAGGCCAAGTAGAAGTTAGAGAAGGAATTGATCCTTTCCTGAAGGATATAGGACTTAGGACACAAACTAAATGATCGAACTGATGAATCTCAGTCTAGGTGGGGTTTACCAGCACATAGGTAGTCTAAGTTCCTAAAAAAGGGAGTCTCTGACTTCCACTTAGCTATTCTCTGAGCTTGCTTTCCAGTCTATCTTCAAAAGTAGAGAAGGTTTAGCGGTCAGTAAGAAACTCCTCAATCAACATGAATGAGACTTTTCATGGAAGTCTTAGTTGGACTCTACACCTTACTTTCCTTACGTCGATCTAGATGATAACAAGGCCTTTCTTCCTCATGAAGAAGGAGTAGAGACCTAGCTTTCATCTGTCTGTTAAAATGTGATGCTATACCTTTTGTCCTTGAGAATCGGCTGGGTATAGCGGGAAAGAGTTTGACGATCTAGTTACATATCAAATAAGATGGGTACTCCCGATATTGTCTTGGGAATTTTCAGTATATATAGTAGCGTACTGGACTCCATCTACATAAGTAGAAGCATTCAAGAATCACTTGACAGTTCTTATTTCAATTTTCCGACTCTCATCTTGTTAACTGACTTAACCGCAATACTTATCCAAAGACAGGACAAGTTGAAAGAGCTTCGGTAGTTACACTTTCTGTCTCGCGTAAGAAAGAGAGTTTAGAGTGCCATACAAAGAACCTTAGATAAGGGGATTCCTCCCATTGACTGAAGTGAAGAGTCAACCTTCCACACAAGGTAATCTTCTGATAGAGGGGAAGAGGCAGAGCACAACCTGGCACAAGATGCGCTGGTATTGCAAAGGCAGGAATGAGAGGAAGAAATGCCACACATCACGTGCACAACCTAAGCACTCAGCCTTTCTAAGAGTCATCCCTCAGTGTGCCGTCGGATTGTGAAGGTGTTCCGTAATCGGATGCTATCGAGGAATTAGATGGGCATACTTTCTCTCAAAGCAGATCCTTCTGTCCATCTATTCAAGGATTGCCTTCATTCATTCTGATCGTGGATATCTTTGCTATTGGATTCACTATTCCGAAAGCCCTTGTCAACACTAGAAGGTAGAGTCTAAGGCAAGGAACTTTCAACAGGCATGGTACGAGAGGAAAAAGACCAGAAAGACCGCTTCTTCTAAAAAGAGGAAAGAGAGCACGGCTTACGCATGAAGTGAAGTTAGCTTTCTTTTCTAACTCTCACACCGCCGTAGACTGATTGATTGCATGGGAATAGTGGAATAATAAGACTATAAGAGGAAGTTTTAGCTCTTAACTCAGACTAGTTCTATTGCCGAATCTAATGCAAGCTGGCTAGCGCGATCAACTTGACCAAGGTGGAAAGATTGCCCGAGGTAACCGATAGGCGAGCTGTGAGCTTAGCCCTCTTTTCCCATTAGACTGATTTATAGGGCCTAGTTTTGAATGTTAACCGAGCCAAGCCAAAGCCCTATTGGCTTAAGATTCGTGAGAAAGAGCGGTAGAAACTGGAGCTTTTGGTTCGAGAAAAAGGGGATCCCTCGGGTAGGCGTCTGCCGATTCGTATGGGGATTGGGGTCCTTCTGTTCAATATTCCTTATTATTTGATTCGGCAGCCGATGGAGTATCGCTATCTCTTTCTCTGTCTTCGGCTGGCTTCGGAAAATGTGCTTTCGGGACCGGGAGAAAAGGAATCTCTTGGTTCAGATGGGAATGCGTCTTTTCTATCGGATAGGTTCTCCGGAGCAGACTTAGGGGACTAACCTGGGATAATAGCCCTTTTCGTATAAGGCTGAATCAAGACTCGTGTTCACATACGTAATTCCTTTAGTTGAAAGGACTCCCAACCTTGCAAGCCCTACCTCTCACCGGTCGGAACCACTATTAGTAAGCTTAGCCGACCAAAAAGCTCAGCCTCCGCAGGGGAAGGTGGCTTACTTTTTAGATCACCCCAAGACAGAAAGGTTATGGCATCATTATGTACAAAACCCCGTGGTAGAACACCTTGTGTCAGGAACAAAAAATCTGCATCAAGAAGAGTTGCTTGCCTTAATTAGTCTTTAAGTGTAATCTTACTTTAAAGCTTAGTTTATTTAAGGAAAAATTGATTTACCTAAGTCCACAAGGGTTTAGCCATCAGGTATCCCGAACTAAGATAATGAGCTGAAAAAGGGCATCTGATTGATTCTCATCTGTACTTTCACTTCTTCTTCTTTATTACCTAAGAAGTTCTCTTCTATTCTTTTGCAACGAAAATTCCCGAGAAAACGTATCTAGATGATGATGAGCTCTCGGGTTAGAACGAACTACGCGTACTGTTATTCCACTCTTTCTCTTACGCTTTCTCAACATTCTTCGCCTCCTCTTCAAACAAATCCGGATTGTGAAGATGTAGCGATACAGTGCTAGGAGGGTGCGATGGAAGCAAAAGAAGCGGATGGAGTAAAGGAATAAACAATAAACGGATCATCGGATGGAGTCTCGTTCACAGCCCGTGCTGCTCATAATTAGCTGCGTGCCCGTCTCTAAGGTACGGTTCCTTAAAGGCTTTTTGGAAGCTAAATCCTAGGTAACAAATCAAGGCTAAGGAGGAGAGCAGGTTTGATAAACCCTGGGGACGAACTTGGGCATTCCTTAATCCTCCGTTTTGAGCCGCTTTACTCCACACAGCCTTAACTCACACTCAAGGAACACTCACTTTATCTTGCTCAGCGAAAAGTGTATTTGAATGATTACGTTTTATCGGCTTAGCCACCTGCGGTCGAGGATTCCTTTCCTAAGGTGATTCATTCGAGGGTTTCCAGACCCTTTACTCGCCCGGGCGGAACACGAGCTACATCTTACGAAGGCCTAACCGCATTAGTCGACTATCGTCGAGGTATCTCCTCTCGCTTTGTGATTATTGGGGTGCTTGCTATAATGTTCGAGAAAGGTCCGACGGTCTCGACTGAAAGGAAAGAGAAGAGGCATCCTCATCCTCATCCTCTTGAGCCGCTTTCCGACCCTGATGGGAGATATTTCATAACGTCTACGGCATTCGAGTTTCCTTTCAATCGTACTAAACCCCAACCCCTCGGACTAAGGTAGAGCTCTTGAACTGTTCAAGGGGATTCCCCAACAATCGAGTTTAACAGAACAGGGCAACAACCCTTCGAATTAGGCCTCTGGAATGAAATACCTCGCGCTTTAGCAAGAGGGGGTGATTTTAACCTTTCCCGATGCATCATGAAGTACATCTATCGTTACGGTCACTTTCAGTTCCTCGTAAGTTGGTGTCTACCTTCTATGCCTTCGCTTTCCCTGTCGCTTGAGCTTTCAAACCGCGAGCTGCTTTCCTCAAACAGCCTTTACTCGTACGGACCACGAACTAAATCTGAGCAGTTGCCTGAATGAATTGATTACGTTTTTCTCGGTTCTTCACGTTTTCCTGTGATTCATTCTTCTTTAGCTCGGTCTGAACACAAACCAAATCATAGCCTTCGCTTCCTGGCAGTTCAACTGTCTTTCGATACCTGGTCTCCTGACGGACCCTCCTACGGATCCAGGGTTTCTAGTTTCAGTTTCAACTCCGTCCCTCTATCTACCAGGAGAGCCACCTTCGTCCGCCTCGCATAAAGAAAGGAATCAAATACTACATGTTTCGATTACGGCGGGGAACGGAACACAAAAACGACAGGTGCGCTGGCTAAAGGGAAAGATTCCACCTCTTTCGTTCCATCAAATTCAACATGTCATTCAGAGGGATAATTAGATAGGTTTTTAGCCAGTGAAAATGGAATTATATCCCTCGCCCACTCCATATGGCGTATTTTGGCCTTTAGTTGGCCGATTATTCGCAGCTGGTAAACTTCTTCGATGCCAGTTGTTCACACTCCCAGATCCTCCTCCTACGTACCCCTCCCTGTCTTTTCAAAACCTCTCGCATTCCTCATCCTCAATCGTCGTTCTCTTTCGCTGAACCTATATTCGCTTGAAGCTTTCCTGGCGAATGCATAGGATATTGCGGCGTTCTTTCCTTTCGTCGTTCCTCGTATGTGTTTGTTGACTCCGTTCCTCACCCGCGGGAATAGCTCTACTTCGTATCCCCCTCCGCCTGGAAAAGTTACCGGACCCCTGGCTACAGAGTTAACTCCCAGTCCTTACGTTACGGACCCCGGCTTTGAACTCCATTCGGACCCTAGTTTTGTTTTACCCCCGAAGGACCCTAGTTTTGTTTTACCTCCGTTCGTCGCCCGGCTTTGAATAACTCCTGCAACGCCTTGATTTGTTCCCGTTCGCGTGGGTCAGAAAGAGCTTTGGACCACGGGTAGTTCACTCTCCCTCCGGACCTGGGTTTAGCAAACCAGATCCTTTATAGCCAGTTAAAATGCACATTTATATCCCTTCGCTTACTTTACTAACCTAACCCACTCTTGATGGGTTTTTAGGCCTTT